ATACTAGCTAAAAATATTGTCCGTTTCTTATTACGCCAAGAGTCCGAGTGGGAGCAGGATATAAGGGAGATGAATAGAGAAGTGTATGTTATATGCACCTATAATGGTATGCCAGTACTAGAACCAGGAAGAAACGGAATTTGGACTAAAAACTGGGCCACAGAGGGTATACAAATAATGATACGATTTCCTTTCCGTCTGAAACCTTGGCACCGATCTAAGATACGACCTTCTCGTAGTGATCCAAATCCAAAGCAGGAAAGTCCTGCTGCTTTTTTAACGGTTTGGGGACTGGAAACTGACCGTCCTTTTGGTTCTCCTCTCGTAGGACTTGGTATTTTGTTTTGTTATTATTTTGGACCCCCTTTGAAAAAACTCCAAAAAGCAATTAGAAAGTGGAGTTTTCGAGGTCTAAAAAGTTTCAAAGAAAGAACAAAATTCTTGTTTCTAAAGGCCCAAAAAGAACAAAAAAAATTGAGAGAGGATTCGAGTGAAATAAAAAAATATTTTCTAAAAAATAATCAGATGATTCATGAATCATCCATTCAAACCCGATCTATGGATTGGACAAATTATTCACTGACAGAAATTAAAATGAAAGATCTGACTGATAGAACAAGCACAATCAGAAATCAAATAGAAAGAATTACAAAAGACAATAAAAATGGATTTCGAACTCTAAAGAGAAATATTAGTCCTAACAAAACAAGTTATGGTGCTCAAAAATTAGCATCACTAAAAAATATTTTTCAGATATTAAAAAGAAGAAATGATCGATTAATCCGTAAATCACATTATTTTCTAAAATGGATCGTGGAAAGGATATACACGGATATCCTTCTAGAGAGCTTTCCATATATCATTAATCGTCTTACTAATAGTCTTTATAGGCCCATGAACATTATAAAACTTTTTCGTAAATTCAAAAAAAAATATATTGTTGATACAAAAGAGAAAAAGATCATTGAGCGTATTTCAACTATACAAAAAAAACTTTCACCTTCTCGTATTCGTCATAAGATTCAGACGAAGTCGGGGGTTTCTTTAAAATTCTCCCTCGTGTCACAGGCCTATGTATTTTACAAATTATCACAAACCCAGGTTATTAACTTGTATAAGTTAAGATCTGTCCTTCAATATGACGGAGCATCTTTATTTATTAAGAATGAAATAAAAGATTATTTTCGAAGACAAGGAATAATTTCTTCCGAATTAAAGCATAAGAACCTTCAGAATTCTGGAATGAATCAATGGAAAAATTGGTTAAAGAGTCATTATCCATACGATTTATCTGAGCTAAAATGGTCTAAATTAGTACCGCAAAAATGGCGAAATATAGTCAATCAACATTGTAGGGTTGAAAATAAAAATTTAATCAAACGGGATTCAGATGAATCTGAAAGAGAGGAAAAGTTTTCGTTATTGCTAAATAAAAACGATCATTTTAAAAAAATGTATAGATATGATCTTTTAGCATATCAATCGATTTATTATGAAGATAAAAAGGACTCATATAATTACAATATACATAAACCGAAATTGGTTGATATGGGGGCGAGTATCCCTATTACTAATTTTATAAGAAAAGATTATTTTCTGTATATAAAAAATCCAGATAGAAAATATTTTGATACGAAAAGTCTTTTTTATCTCAAAATTAATAAAGATAAAGAAATCAACCCATCCAATCAAAAAAAGAAAAGAAACCCTTTTGATTGGATGGGAATGAATGAAGAAAGACTCAATCGTCCTGTCTCGAAGCCGATACCTTGGTTATTCCCACAATTTGAGTTATTTTTTAATGTATATAAATTGAAACCGGGGTTTATACCAATTCATTCACTTATTTTTCATTTTAATGAAGATGTTAGTCAAAATAAAAATATCACTAAAAAGAAAAAGGGGGATCTTATACTATCAAATGAAAAAGAAAAAAAATCTTTTGAATTAGAGAATCAAGAAGAAAAAAAAACCACAGGTCAAAGAGATCTCACATCAGATGCCCAAAACCGAGGGAACCCTGAATCTGTTCTCTCAAACCAACAAAAATATATGGAAGAACTTTCTACGAAATCAGATATGAAAATGGGTAGAACGAAAAATAAATACAAAAGCATTTGGCCTTGGGAAATAGACTTCGATGCGTTCATGAAAGGATCTTTTGCTTTGCAATTGAAATGGCTGCTGAGTCCTTTGACTTTGGAATTATTCGATTATGCGCTGTCCGTACTTGAATGGGAAAAGGAAAGCAGAATGACAACAAAGTTTGGTTTCGGCTTTATTAAGAAGGAGGAGTTAACTCTGGATCCAATGCTAATCCGGGATTTTAATCTTTCAAAAATCCTAAAAGAGGGAATATTTATTATCGAACCCGTTCGTATACCTGTAAAACATAATGTAGAATTTATTATGTATCAAACCATAAGGATTTCTTTGGTTCATGAGATTAAAAAAAAAAATAATAAAAAAAGATACAGAGAAAATATGGATAAGAATCATTTTGATGAATCGCTTGCAAGACATCAAATGATGACGAAAAATATAAACAAAAATCATTATGATTTGCTTGTTCCTGAAAATATTTTATCGTCTAGACGGCGTAGAGAATTGAGAATTCTAAGTTGTTTCAATTCAAGGAATAGTAATTGTGTGGATAAAAATGCAGTATTTTGCAATGGGAACAAGGTAAAAACCTGTGGTCAATTTTTGGATGAAAGCAAAGATCTTGATAGAGATAAAATTCAATTAAAATTCTTTCTTTGGCCCAATTATCGATTAGAAGATTTAGCTTGTATGAATCGCTATTGGTTTGATACTAATAATGGTAGTCGTTTCAGTATGTTAAGGATACGTATGTATCCACGATTGAAAATTTATTGATGATACAATTGTCTTATATATCCCCTACAATATATATCGGGTGGATAAATAGCTGCGCACATGCCTTGTCTTACATCCTTTTTTGATACATGAATACTAATTCAATGACGTATCAATTAGATCATAAAATAAATAAATAAGGAAATTCGGATTGATTATTGTGTATACCAGATCAAAATACCTCGCATTATTATTACTGATCAGTAAAATTCATATTCGTAAAATAAAAATAGTAAATTAATAAAAAAATTGACGAATAAAAAAAATAAAAAAAAAGATAAGAAGAAATGCGCCCCCCACCCCCATACTTGAGACCCTCTCCTACAAGAAAACTTGTAATACCCAATCCATTTGGAATTCCATCAATTATTAGCTTATCAAAAAAATGAACTAATTCGGACAATCCTCTTACACTCCGAATTATGTATCTAGTATAAAAAGCATCTATGTAACCACGATAATGGGCCCAATCATATATTAAATTTTGTATTTTGTCTGAAAAACCCCTATTTGGATACCTTTTCCAAAAACAATTAATTAAGTCAAAATTTTGTAAGGATGAATAAACAGGTTTATATAAAAAAGCTGCTATAACTATTCCAGAATAAGCTATACTAACTGAAAAGGTTGCATTTGTTATAAATTCAGACCAATCAAAAGAATTTTGATTATTAAATTTTTGATGCAAAAGGTTTGTAGATGGGGTTAACCATTTGGACAATATATCAAACTCTATGCCATCTTTATTTACTTGATTAAAAGGAATTCCTATGAAGCCAATAAATAAAGTAAAGAAAATCAATAAAAGCAACGAAAATAACATAGTATTACCGGATTCATTAGGGTATGGCGAAATATTTTTATTGTCACAATTATCAAAAATAAGAAAGGATCGCATAGTTTTTTTTTTTTTTACGTGTGAATTCTTAGCAAAACCTTCGTTATTTTTTATTGGTACTAAAGTTACTAAATACAAATTCTTGTTAATAGGTTTTAGTCCCTTTTGGCCCCATAAGGATAGTGAATAGAAGGAACTACTTATTTTTCCATTGTAATTTTGAAAATGAACATTTAAATGACCCTCAAATGTAAGTAAATAGATGCGAAACATATAAAATGCAGTTAATCCTGCTGTAGCCCAGGCGATGGTTGCGAAAATTGGTGAATATAACCAAGTATCATTAAGAATTTCATCTTTGGACCAAAAACAAGCAAGAGGCGGAATACCAGAAAGAGAAAGTGTACCTAAAAAAAAAGCAGTTTTTGTAATTGGCGCATGTTTTTTTAACCCCCCCATAAAAACCATATTTTGGCTTTTCTCTGGAGAATACCCAACAATAGCTTCCATAGAATGAATAATGGAGCCAGATCCTAAAAACAACAATGCTTTTGAGTAAGCATGAGTAATCAAATGAAATAAAGCAGCTCTATAAGACCCCATACCTAGAGCTAACATTATATACCCCAATTGCGACATTGTCGAATAAGCTAAACATCTCTTAATGTCTTTTTGAGAAAGAGCTAAAGTAGCTCCTAAAAGTACTGTTATTATCCCTATTAAAGCGATTAGATTGAGTATGGAGGGAATTACTATTAAAATAGGAAATAGACGAGCAACAAGAAAAATACCCGCTGCTACCATAGTAGCAGCATGTATAAGAGCCGAAATAGGAGTGGGCCCCTCCATAGCATCAGGTAACCATACATGAAGGGGAAATTGCGCGGATTTGGCAACTGCACCAGCAAATAATAAAAAAGTACATACAGTTCCAACTAAAAGATGTATTTCCGTATTAGAAATGGAGGTATTGAATATTTCGAACAGATCTCGAAATTCGAAACTGCCGGTTAACCAATAAATACCTAAAATTCCTAATAATAAACCAAAATCCCCTACACGATTAGTCACAAACGCTTTTTGACAAGCATTTGCTGCAATAGGTCGTGTAAACCAAAAACCTATTAATAGATATGAGCACATTCCAACTAATTCCCAAAAAAAATAAATTTGTATTAAATTCGAACTGGTAACTAAACCAAGCATAGAACTATTGAAAAAACTTAGATAAGCAAAGAATCTCAAATATCCTTGATCATGATACATATAATTGTCACTAAAAAGAAGAACTAGAATACCAACAGTAGTTATTAACATTGACATAATAGAAGTAAGTGGATCAATCAAGTAACCGAACTCTAAAGAAAAATCATTATTGATGGTCCACGACCATACGGATTGGTAGATGTAATTGCTATTTATTTGTTGAATAGACAATTTCATTGCAAACAGCATAACTAGACTTAATAACGAAAGACTAGGAAAAGCCCACATACGACGAAGATTTTTTGTTGTTGTCGGAAACATAAGAAGTCCCGCTCCTATTAACAAAGGAACTGTAAGTGGAATAAAAGGTATAATCCATGCATATTGGTATATATGTTCCATAAAAAATAAAATTTGATTTTCGATTCACTGGCTTTTACCTCTTTCAAAAGAGGTCAATAAAAAAACAAATTAAGATATGCAATAATAGAGTTTTCTTTCTATTCGAAATATAAATTCTTAGAATAAGCATTTTTTTACTATTCAACTCAAGAAATTATAATTGGTCAAATGAAAAAAAAGTTCATAGTTAAACTAAATTTAGACTTTCCACTATTTTTTTTTTATTTAATAAATCCATAGATATAAAAATTATAAAAAAAAATACTTCAGTCTGCTACTGATATGAATCACAAGATTTACGAAAACGCATAACATAATTTAAGTAAAAAATGACGAACTATTGAAATAAAAATTTTTATTTTTGTTTATTCAGAATCAGTTATTAGTTCTCTGGGAAACTTTTTAATTGATTATCGTCTATTCTAATTCTTCTAATTATAATAAAGCATATTTATCTTTTTTGACGATCGCTAAGAACTTTACTTTCGACTTTACATAATATACAATAAAAATAATGATAAAAACATAAAAAATAATGTCTACTTTAATTTAACTATTTAACTAAATAACTAGTCTCAATTTCAATTTTAAACTAAAAAAAAAAATAGGAAAGAAGGATTCCTTGGCCTTGAACAATAGATGTCTTTCACATCCAACCCTAACAAGCAATATTCGTTTTAAAATGGCAGTTCCAAAAAAGCGTACTTCAATTTCCAAAAAGCGTATTCGTAAAAATATTTGGAAAAAAAAAGGATATTCGGTAGCATTAAAAGCTTTTTCATTAGCAAAATCTCTTTCTACCGGTAATTCAAAAAGTTTTTTTATACAAAAATAAGTAATTAAATCTTATATAAATCTGAATAGATCTGACTCAAAAAACTTATATTATAAAAAATTTGCTTTAGAATTTATAGTAATAAAGAAAGTAGAAAAAAGCATTTTAAATGTAAATCATATAGAAATATAGAATTAATGCTTTATATTAATTTTAATTAATATAAATAGGAATATGGTTGATTAACATTAAATAGAACTTGCTTCTCTCTTATGATATGTATACTACAAATAGGTCGGCCTAGATACTAAAAAGTGGTACGTTTTGTTTGAAAACTAGAAAATGTCACTGTCTTTTTTTTTTATCTAGTTTAGTCTTTATGGGATGGGGATTCTAAGTTTCCCCATCAACTTGCCCATACCAATACCTAATAGAAAATAAAAGGGTTTAGATCTTTGTAATAAAATTAGTAAAAAAGGGATCCCTAGTAGAATGGATTGTATTAAAAGTTTTCGCTCTATTTTCTGTCTCTGAATTCTTATCTATCTCCTTTTTTCTTTAAAATTTATATTTTGTGGGATATTTTGTACAAAAAAATTTCATTTGGGCAATCAAAATAGATCTTTATAACTTTTTTAAAAGTGCTATTTTATATATGAATAGATACATATTCTTTTTTATTATTTACTATTTTTCAAATTAAGATAAATAGATAAAAAATGCATTATTACTTGATTAGTACTCTCTTAAGATAAGAAAAAACTTTGATTTCCCTATCTGGCTTGAGTGCATATTTTCTTAGGTGAAATTGTTTAATTTCAAGAAAAAGATTTTATATTTTATAAAAATATCCTCATTGATTTAAATCTTTGAATCTCGACGATTAAAGATAAATAAGCTATTATGATTTCAAACAAGCCGCTATGGTGAAATTGGTAGACACGCTGCTCTTAGGAAGCAGTGCTAGAGCATCTCGGTTCGAGTCCGAGTAGCGGCACAGCATTTTCGAAATTATAAAAATTTATAACACTAAATTTATATTTCAGGATTTTAAATTGTTTAAATTGAGGGCTCTCTTTTATTTTTTATATTTATATATTAATTCTTATGATATTTTTGACTTTAGAGCATCTTTTCAATCATATTTCCTTTTCAATCGTTTCAATTGTAATTACGGTTCATTTAATGACTTTAGTAGTCAACGAAATAATAGAACTATATGATTCATTAGAAAAGGGTATGGTACTTAGTTTTTTCTGTATAACAGCATTATTAGGCATTCGTTGTATGTATTCGGGGCATTTCCCGTTAAGTAATTTATATGAATCATTAATCTTCCTTTCGTGGAATTTTTATATTATTGATATGATTCCTTATTTAAATTTAAAAAAAAAAACTTTAAGTGCAATAACAGCGCCCGGTGCTATTTTTACCCAGGGCTTTGCTACGTCAGGCTTTTTAACTCAAACGAAGCAATCCACAATATTAGTACCCGCTCTCCAATCTCAGTGGTTAATGATGCATGTAAGTCTGATGATATTAGCTTATGCAGCTCTGGTATGTGGATCATTATTATCAGCAGCCCTGCTAGTCATTACATTTCAAAACAATATAAGTCCTTTTGTTAAAAGAAAATTTTTATTAAACGAGTCTTTGTTCTTTGGGAAGATTCAATACACGAATGAAGAAAACAACATTTTTAAAAGCCCTTATCTTTTGTCTCTTAGTAATTATTATAGGTCTCAGTTAATTGAACAATTAGATTATTGGAGTTCCCGTGTTATTAGTCTAGGGTTTATCTTTTTAACCATAGGTATTCTTTCAGGAGCGGTATGGGCTAATGAAGCATGGGGATCATATTGGAATTGGGACCCAAAGGAAACGTGGGCTTTTATTACTTGGACAATATTCGCGATTTATTTACATATTAAAACAAATATAAATTTTAAAAGTGAAAACTCCGCAATTGTGGCTTCTATAGGATTTCTTATAATTTGGATATGCTATTTTGGCGTCAATCTATTAGGAATAGGATTACATAGTTATGGTTCATTTATATTAAAAAATTGAAGAAAGAATCTACCTAAGGAATACAACCACAGGACAAGGTATATCCTATATACATTTTAAAAAGCAAGCCTCGTCGAGAACCATTTGAATCACTATACTACTTGATTCAAATGGTTTTCACAAACGTCAAACTATCCGATTCAAATTACAATTAATTTTTTTGCGTTAAATAAAAAAGGTTTTTGAAATTAAAACTATCTATAAAAAAACTTAGATAAGATAGATTCTACCTTCTCAACCGATAGTGAAAGAACAAAATCGGGGTAAATGCCAATACCTATTACTGGTAGAAAGATAGCGAGTGAAACAAATAACTCTCGCGGACCAGAATCAAAAACAGCGGAATTTTCGCTATTTAAAAACTGATATCCATAGAACATTTGGCGTAACATAGATAATAAATAAATAGGAGTTAATATCATTCCAATTGCCATGCCAAAAACAAGTAGAACTTTTGACATTAAAAAAAATTTTTGACTGGTAATTATTCCAAAAAATACTATTAATTCGGCAAAAAAACCACTCATGCCTGGTAACGCAAGGGAAGCCATCGAAAAAGTACTAAAGAGTGTGAATATTTTTGGCATTGAAATGGCTATTCCTCCTATTTCGTCGAGATAAACAAGACGGATTCTATCATAACTCGTTCCGGCTAGGAAAAAAAGCGCAGCACCAATAAATCCATGGGAGACTATTTGTAAAAGGGCTCCATTGAATCCCGTATCAGTTATAGAACTAATTCCTATAATTATGAAACCCATATGAGATACAGAGGAATATGCTATTCTTTTTTTTAAATTACGTTGCCCTGGCGATGCTGAAGCTGCATAGATTATTTGTATTGTGCCTACTATCATCAACCAAGGAGAAAATATAGAATGAGCGTGAGGTAATAATTCCATATTTATACGAACCAATCCATATGCTCCCATTTTTAATAGGATTCCAGCTAAAAGCATACAAGTACTGTAATGTGCTTCTCCATGGGTATCTGGTAACCATGTATGTAGGGGTATAATCGGTAATTTAACAGCAAAAGCAATAAGAAATCCAATATAAAATATTATTTCTAATCCTACAGGATACGATTGATTAGCTAACGTTTCCAAATTTAATGTTGGTTCATTAGAACCATATAACCCGAGACCCAAAACTCCCAGCAATAAAAAAATGGAACCCCCCGCAGTGTACAAAATAAACTTTGTAGCTGAGTAGAGACGTTTCTTTCCTCCCCACATGGATAAAAGGAGATACACGGGAATTAATTCTAATTCCCACATTAGAAAAAAAAGTAAAAGGTCCCGAGAAGAAAATAACCCTATTTGACCACTATACATTGCTAACATCAAGAAATGGAATAATCTGGAATCCCGATTAACCGGCCAAGCTGCTAAAGTAGCTAAAGTTGTGATGAATCCCGTCAGTAAAATGGGTCCGATAGAAAGCCCGTCTATTCCCAATCTCCAGTGAAAATCAAAAAAGTTAATCCAGTTATAATCTTCGGCTAGTTGTATTAATGGATCGTCTGGCTGGAAATGATAACAGAACACATAAGTTATGAGTAGGAATTCTAATATACATATACACATAGTATACCATCTAATTACCTTATTACCCCTATGAGGGAGAAATAAAATTAATGAACTCGCAAATATGGGTAAAACGACAATTAAGGTTAACCAAGGAAAATCATTCGTGGTAAAGACAAAATACACTTGTACGAAAAACCCGTACTCGAAAAATAAAAAAATATGAGATATTTTAATGTCGAGCTCGGGTTTTTGTCGGTAAACAAAAATCGACTGGATTCAAGTGGAGTTTTCTGGAACGTATTAATAAGCTAGACCCATACTGCGAGTTGTTTCATGCCATAAATAAACTCGAACACTCAAAAAATCGGTCGGACAGGCAGATTCACATCTCTTACAACCAACACAATCCTCTGTTCTTGGGGCAGAAGCTATTTGTTTAGCTTTACATCCGTCCCAAGGTATCATTTCTAATACATCTGTGGGGCAAGCTCGGACACATTGAGTACATCCTATACATGTATCATAAATCTTTACTGAATGTGACATTGGATCTCTACTTTTTTTTGAATATCATAAATGTTCGATCTAGTATAACCTATATGTAAATAAATTATAAATAAGTAAAAAAATTTTACATATTTAAAGACCAGACGAATCGATGATTAACCAGAATTTATTGAATCAACTTAGTTCTGGGTCGGTTTACAAAAGAGGTACAAAATACTTTTATTTATTCCATTTTTGAAGATTATAAATTATTTTATAATAAAAATTATAATTTGAATTGATAGCTATTCAAATTTTTCTAATAATAATAATTTTAATACTACTTATTTAACAAATTTGATTGATTAATACGAGTTGATTTTCTGTTACGATAAATTGCCGAAACAATAGCCGGTCCAATAGCTGCTTCAGCGGCTGCAATCGCTATAACAAAAATGGAGAAAATATTTCCTTTTAGTTGACGACTATCAAAAAAGTCGGAAAATGTTACGAAATTAAGATTAACCCCATTCAATATAAGTTCAAGACACATAAGAGCTCTAACTAAATTTCGACTTGTGATTAATCCATAGATACCTATAGAAAATAAATAGGCACTCAAAAGAAGTACATGTTCGAGTAGCATTGAGCAACTCCTTATCAATATTTATTTATTTCAATATGAACAACAATTTAATTCACTCGAATAAATACATAGCAAAGAAATTTGTTAGTAATAGATTGACATTTATATTTTTTTTTATTATACACCAATTCCAAGAGAATTGAATGGATACTATAAAACTTTCTTCTGTTTTCGTTGGAGCGATGCTTTTATTTAAATTTTATTGACGAGCCATGGAAATTGCACCTATCAAAGCAACTAAAAGAATTATTGAAATGAGTTCAAATGGGAGAAAAAAATCTGTTGATAAATGAATTCCGATTTGTTGACTATTATTTATCAAATCTTGTTCTATAATCTGGTTTAATTTTGTAGTCCAAACAATTCCATACCATGACGTATTTAAAATACTAGCAATTAATAAAAAAAAAATACTGATACAAACTAACAAAGCAATTCCGTCTCCAAGAGTCCAAAGACGAAAATCTTTATCATATTCTAATCCATTGATGAACATTACAGCAAATATGATTAAAACATTTATAGCTCCTACGTAAATAAGAAGTTGTGCAGAAGCTACAAACTGAGAGTTTGCTAAAATATAGAATAAAGATATAAAAACAAGAACCAATCCCAGAGAAAAGGCAGAAAAAATGGGATTGGTAAATAAAATAACTCCTAGGCCTCCTAAGATAAGACCTGATCCCAGAAAAACTAAAAGAAAATCATGTATTGGTCCAGGTAAATCCATTCAATTTTTAAAAGATATAAAACTCGGGCTCTTTCATGATCTTATTGAACTGACCAGGAGAAAAGAAGTTAAGGTGATCTATTTAGGACACGTTTCTAGTTGAATTCAGTTCTAATATATGCGAAAATGTCTGCGAATTTATGTAGGTCCAGTTAGTAGAATAATCACATTCTTTATCTAAAAAGCGAGTTCGAATCTAGTTGAAATCATTACATTCAAAAAAAAAATTCCAAGTAAATCTTCCTGGTTCATGAACCAATCAGATGAATAGTTGTTTTTTAGTTTCCAAAGAAAAGTGTTCATGAATCAAAGTATTTATTTTTTATTAAATTGAGGCCACTTCAAGATAGTTTGAATTGTGTAATCATCTATTATTGATATTGGTAAACGGCCTAAAGCTATTTGATTATAATTTAATTCATGACGATCATATGTAGAAAGCTCATATTCTTCCGTCATAGATAAACAATTTGTTGGGCAATACTCAATGCAATTACCACAAAAAATACAGATTCCGAAATCAATACTGTAATTAAGTAACCGTTTCTTTCGAATATCAGTTTCTAATTTCCAATCAACAACAGGTAGATCTATAGGACATACACGAACACATACCTCACAAGCAATGCATTTATCGAATTCAAAGTGGATTCGGCCACGAAAGCGTTCTGATGCGATCAATTTTTCATAAGGGTATTGAATAGTTATAGGTAAACGATTCGCGTGGGATAAGGTAATCAAAAAACCTTGACCGATATACCTAGCCGCTCGCACTGTTTGTTGACCATAATTCAGGAACCCAGTTAACATAGGGAACATATCCTAAATATCGATAATTTTGTTTGTTTCTTTCTCTTGTTTGTGACAAGTTATCAATCTAGTTACTAGGGAATATAAAATATTAGCTTTTGCTTAGATTATAATGAAAAGAGTTGGGAAGAAGTTGTTAATAATAAATTACCTAAGGAAATAGGTAAAAGAAATTTCCATCCAAGATTTAATAGTTGGTCCATTCTCAGTCGAGGAAATGTCCATCTTGTTGTGATAGAAAGGAATAAGAACAAAAAAGTTTTCGCTAATGTAATGAAAATACCTATTGTTGTTCCAAAGACTCCATCTCTTGCATTTAGTTCAAAAAGGTCCGGAACGGTTATGGACGAAATAGAAAAATTCCAGCCTCCCAAGTAAAGAACTGTTACAAATAATGCCGACACTAGGAGATTTAGATAGGAAGCAACATAAAATAAACCAAATTTAATACCCGAATATTCTGTTTGATAACCTGCTACTAATTCTTCCTCCGCTTCGGGTAAATCAAAAGGTAATCTTTCACATTCAGCTAGAGACGAAATTATAAAAACAAGAAATCCTATTGGTTGACGCCATAAATTCCAACCCCAAAACCCATATTTGGACTGTGCCTCAACTATATCAACTGTACTTAAACTGTTAGAAAATTCTAGTCGGTGATACGATCACTGTTATCATCGCTATTACAGAACCGTACATGAGATTTTCACCTCATACGGCTCCTCGAGGGTCCCACATAAATCTAAGGACTGATTCGATATTCTTTAATTTTTATAGTTTTGTAATATATATAGAGTCAAAATTAATATTAATCGAAAGGTCCTTAATTAAACCCACGGAATTCTGTCTGCTATACTCAAGGGCTTCGGAATTGATCTCATTCTTTACTTTTTTTATTGATACTTAATTTAAACCCCTCTAAAAATTTTCTTTTGAGGAAATAGTAATAGATATCTCACACTATTCCTTTTTATTATGAAAATAAATAAATTCATATTAAGCATGACATAAAGTTAGCTCTTTTAATACAGCTATATAACAACAAGAATAATAAAAAATTTTGCAAGACTTTTTCGCAAAAAAATAAGTAAAGGATTACTTCGTTCCTCATAGTTATTCACTTTATCGGTGGATAGCAGCATACTCTGGATCGGAATTTTGGGGAGTACTACTTGATCATTTCTACTAATTTAAAGCCCCAATTAGTATGTCGTTTATGTGTAATTTTTTTCCAATAACTTAGAAAATCTCTATTACAAATCCTTTGTGTACCTTGGTGTTCCTAACCATCCAATCAGTTTTGCTAAATATCTTCGACAATTCGTGTCATGTATACTAATACAATACATACAAATGATAGCACGAACTCCAAAGAATGGATCTGTTTAACCCGCTTCAAGCCATGATAATAAATCAACCAGTCTTGGGGTAAATAGTTTTTATTTACTGCTTCTATTTACTTAGATTAACTATTAACTTTGGTGTAATTCTTGTACATAGGAACTGAGACTTAATTTTTTTACTGCGAATTTCTAAGCTGTTTTCTTTCACTCATCTAACTATTTGGTTTAGTTTCTTAAACTCGAAGGTTGAATAAAAAAAGTTATTTATTCAATATACTTTAGAGCATTCTTCGAAAACTTTCGAACGAAAGAAAACTAAATTGTGGAAAATTTAGGCCTCAACGAATCACACGTAGAGATATTGATAACACACAAAGAGTTAGTGGTATTTCATAACTAATAGATTGGGCAGCAGCCCGCAGACCACCTAAAAAGGAATATTTATTATTTGATCCATATCCTGACATAAGAAGCCCTATGGGGGCAATACTTGAAATCGCAATCCATAAAAAAACACCATTACTGAGATCGACTAGAATAAATCGATAACTAAAAGGAATTACTGAATAACTTAGTAGAATTGATATGACTGCTATGGAGGGTCCAAGACTAAATAAACCCTTATCTCCTCTTGATGGAAGAAGGTTCTCTTTGAAAAGTAGTTTTATTCCGTCAGCTAGAGCTTGAAGAATTCCCAAGGGTCCCGTATATTCCGGTCCAATACGTTGTTGTATCCCTGCGGATATTTCTCTTTCTAACCACACAATTACTAGTACACCTATTGTGATTCCCAAAATAAGAATAAAAATAGGTATAAGCACCTGTAGAGTCACATAGACTTCTTTTAATAATTCTAATATAGAAAAATAATGGATAGCTTGTACTCTTATTGTTGTTGTATCAATTATCATTTCAACGATCAATTTCTCCCATAATGATATCTATGCTACCTAGTATTGTCATAATATCTGCCAATTTCATTCTTTTAACTAAATGAGGAAGAATTTGTAAATTAATAAAACCCGGCGGGCGAATTTTCCATCTCCACGGAAAAGCACTCTGATCTCCTATCAAATAAATTCCCAATTCGCCCTTGGGGGCCTCGATTCTTACATAAAGTTCTTGTCTCGATAACTCAACCGTGGGAGACGGCTTTTTACTAATGAATCTATATTCAAAATTATTCCACTCAGGATCTCTTACTCTAATAAAACGTCGGCTTTCCAAATTCTCATAGGGCCCCCCTGGAATTCCTTCTAGAGCTTGCTGGATTATTTTAATAGATTCCACCATTTCACCAATTCGGATAAAATAACGAGCCAACGAATCACCCTCCTTCTGCCATTGAACTTCCCAATCAAATTCTTCATAACATTCATAATGATCAACTTTACGAAGATCCCATTCTATTCCGGAAGCCCGTAACATTGGGCCTGACAATCCCCAATTTATTGCTTCTTCCCCGCTAATAATGCCCACTCCTTCTACTCGTTCCAAAAAAATAGGATTTCGTGTAATAAGTTTTTGATATTCTGCAATTGCTGTTAAAAAATACTCACAGAAATCCAAACATTTATCGATCCAACCGTAAGGTAGATCTGCAGCGACTCCTCCGATACGAAAATAATTATGCATCATTCTCATACCAGTGGCAGCTTCGAATAGATCATATATTAATTCTCTTTCTCTAAAAATGTAGAAGAAGGGGGTTTGTGCACCAATATCCGCCATAAAAGGTCCAAGCCATAACAAATGAGAAGCTATACGACTTAACTCCAACATAATAACTCGGATATAGCTAGCCCGTTTAGGTACTTGAATATTTCCTAATTGTTCTGGTGCATTTATAGTTATTGCTTCTGTGAACATAGTAGCTAAATAATCCCAACGTGTTACATAAGGCAAATATTGTATAATTGTTCTATTTTCTGCAATTTTTTCCATCCCTCTATGCAAATAACCCAGAACCGGTTCACAGTCAATAACATCTTCACCATCTAAAGTAACAACGAGGCGCAGAACACCATGCATTGATGGGTGCTGAGGCCCCATATTTACTATCATCAGATCTTTTCTTGTAATTGGTTCGGTCATAAGTTTTTTCCGTATTTCTTCTTCCATGAATTGCTGAAAACTAAAAAAAGTTCATCAAATTTTATTGAAGCTCGAATTAATGAAATAAAAGAATCGGTCAAATTAAAATTAACGTTTTTTTATTTCTCGAATATTCAATCGGCTGATTAATTCTTTATAACGCACTCTATTTTTTTTTGAAAAAAAAGCTAGAAGACGTTGACGTTTTCCTAAAATCTTCCGTAGACCTCTCTGAGATGAATAGTCTTTTTTGTGTAATTCCAAATGCGAGCTAAGTCTTCGTATCTTGTTGGTAAAAGAGAGTACTTGAAATTCTACAGACCCTTTCTTTTCTTCTGGTGAAATAACAGACATGAATGAATTTTTTGGCATAATAAATCCATATAAATATATATCTTCGTCAATTTTTTTATTAATTTACTATTTTTATTTTACGAATATGAATTTTACTGATCAGTAATAATAATGCGAGGTATTTTGATCTGGTATACACAATAATCAATCCGAATTTCCTTATTTATTTATTTTATGATCTAATTGATACGTCATTGAATTAGTATTCATGTATCAAAAAAGGATGTAAGACAAGGCATGTGCGCAGCTATTTATCCACCCGATATATATTGTAGGGGATATATAAGACAATTGTATCATCAATAAATTTTCAATCGTGGATACATACGTATCCTTAACATACTGAAACGACTACCATTATTAGTATCAAACCAATAGCGATTCATACAAGCTAAATCTTCTAATCGATAATTGGGCCAAAGAAAGAATTTTAATTGAATTTTATCTCTATCAAGATCTTTGCTTTCATCCAAAAATTGACCACAGGTTTTTACCTTGTTCCCATTGCAAAATACTGCATTTTTATCCACACAATTACTATTCCTTGAATTGAAACAACTTAGAATTCTCAATTCTCTACGCCGTCTAGACGATAAAATATTTTCAGGAACAAGCAAATCATAATGATTTTTGTTTATATTTTTCGTCATCATTTGATGTCTTGCAAGCGATTCATCAAAATGATTCTTATCCATATTTTCTCTGTATCTTTTTTTATTATTTTTTTTTTTAATCTCATGAACCAAAGAAATCCTTATGGTTTGATACATAATAAATTCTACATTATGTTTTACAGGTATACGAACGGGTTCGATAATAAATATTCCCTCTTTTAGGATTTTTGAAAGATTAAAATCCCGGATTAGCATTGGATCCAGAGTTAACTCCTCCTTCTTAATAAAGCCGAAACCAAACTTTGTTGTCATTCTGCTTTCCTTTTCCCATTCAAGTACGGACAGCGCATAATCGAATAATTCCAAAGTCAAAGGACTCAGCAGCCATTTCAATTGCAAAGCAAAAGATCCTTTCATGAACGCATCGAAGTCTATTTCCCAAGGCCAAATGCTTTTGTATTTATTTTTCGTTCTACCCATTTTCATATCTGATTTCGTAGAAAGTTCTTCCATATATTTTTGTTGGTTTGAGAGAACAGATTCAGGGTTCCCTCGGTTTTGGGCATCTGATGTGAGATCTCTTTGACCTGTGGTTTTTTTTTCTTCTTGATTCTCTAATTCAAAAGATTTTTTTTCTTTTTCATTTGATAGTATAAGATCCCCCTTTTTCTTTTTAGTGATATTTTTATTTTGACTAACATCTTCATTAAAATGAAAAATAAGTGAATGAATTGGTATAAACCCCGGTTTCAATTTATATACATTAAAAAATAACTCAAATTGTGGGAATAACCAAGGTATCGGCTTCGAGACAGGACGATTGAGTCTTTCTTCATTCATTCCCATCCAATCAAAAGGGTTTCTTTTCTTTTTTTGATTGGATGGGTTGATTTCTTTATCTTTATTAATTTTGAGATAAAAAAGACTTTTCGTATCAAAATATTTTCTATCTGGATTTTTTATATACAGAAAATAATCTTTTCTTATAAAATTAGTAATAGGGATACTCGCCCCCATATCAACCAATTTCGGTTTATGTATATTGTAATTATATGAGTCCTTTTTATCTTCATAATAAATCGATTGATATGCTAAAAGATCATATCTATACATTTTTTTAAAATGATCGTTTTTATTTAGCAATAACGAAAACTTTTCCTCTCTTTCAGATTCATCTGAATCCCGTTTGATTAAATTTTTATTTTCAACCCTACAATGTTGATTGACTATATTTCGCCATTTTTGCGGTACTAATTTAGACCATTTTAGCTCAGATAAATCGTATGGATAATGACTCTTTAACCAATTTTTCCATTGATTCATTCCAGAATTCTGAAGGTTCTTATGCTTTAATTCGGAAGAAATTATTCCTTGTCTTCGAAAATAATCTTTTATTTCATTCTTAATAAATAAAGATGCTCCGTCATATTGAAGGACAGATCTTAACTTATACAAGTTAATAACCTGGGTTTGTGATAATTTGTAAAATACATAGGCCTGTGACACGAGGGAGAATTTTAAAGAAACCCCCGACTTCGTCTGAATCTTATGACGAATACGAGAAGGTGAAAGTTTTTTTTGTATAGTTGAAATACGCTCAATGATCTTTTTCTCTTTTGTATCAACAATATATTTTTTTTTGAATTTACGAAAAAGTTTTATAATGTTCATGGGCCTATAAAGACTATTAGTAAGACGATTAATGATATATGGAAAGCTCTCTAGAAGGATATCCGTGTATATCCTTTCCACGATCCATTTTAGAAAATAATGTGATTTACGGATTAATCGATCATTTCTTCTTTTTAATATCTGAAAAATATTTTTTAGTGATGCTAATTTTTGAGCACCATAACTTGTTTTGTTAGGACTAATATTTCTCTTTAGAGTTCGAAATCCATTTTTATTGTCTTTTGTAATTCTTTCTATTTGATTTCTGATTGTGCTTGTTCTATCAGTCAGATCTTTCATTTTAATTTCTGTCAGTGAATAATTTGTCCAATCCATAGATCGGGTTTGAATGGATGATTCATGAATCATCTGATTATTTTTTAGAAAATATTTTTTTATTTCACTCGAATCCTCTCTCAATTTTTTTTGTTCTTTTTGGGCCTTTAGAAACAAGAATTTTGTTCTTTCTTTGAAACTTTTTAGACCTCGAAAACTCCACTTTCTAATTGCTTTTTGGAGTTTTTTCAAAGGGGGTCCAAAATAATAACAAAACAAAATACCAAGTCCTACGAGAGGAGAACCAAAAGGACGGTCAGTTTCCAGTCCCCAAACCGTTAAAAAAGCAGCAGGACTTTCCTGCTTTGGATTTGGATCACTACGAGAAGGTCGTATCTTAGATCGGTGCCAAGGTTTCAGACGGAAAGGAAATCGTATCATTATTTGTATACCCTCTGTGGCCCAGTTTTTAGTCCAAATTCCGTTTCTTCCTGGTTCTAGTACTGGCATACCATTATAGGTGCATATAACATACACTTCTCTATTCATCTCCCTTATATCCTGCTCCCACTCGGACTCTTGGCGTAATAAGAAACGGACAATATTTTTAGCTAGTATCAACGAAGGTAATACAATAGATTGTCTAAGCCTCGACTGAAGTTGTAAAATTAAAGCTCTTAGTCCATGAGCAAAAATAAGGATATCATAGAGGTCTGATATTCTTTCTCGTGTCCTTTCTATTCGTTCCATTTCCGTCTGCCCGTCCTGCCCCTTTTCCATTTCATTGACTTCTTTTTGAATTTCTTCGTAGCTTTTGTTTTCCTCCATGTACATTTTTTTTTTTTTTTTCAACCTCTTTATTCTTTTTGCTACGCTTCCTTTTATACCCTTTATAAAAATGTCTTGTATTAGGTCGGAAATATCAATTACTGATAATATGAATGGTTCGAAAAGAACATCCCAAGAAAATCCTACTCTGTCGAAAAAAAGTGGGGAATACGGATATAAGGGAAACATTTTCCCCGTAAGGGTTTTACGTCTTTGAACACGCATAGAACCTGTGATTATGTCTCGACGAAAATCCGCTTCATAGGGATAATCTATCATATCCACTTCTTCTATTTCATCAGGCTTCGTCATAGTTTTGATACTAGGGTCGGCATTCTCTGCCTCCTCCGGACCCTGCGTAAAAAGAACTATACGTTTCGCCCTCCTCGAGCGAATTTGATGATCTACTATCCACTCTTCCCCCTCTTCCGTTGCTGTAGTTTTT